AGATTCCGAAGAGGCAATTTCGCCTCTCCCATCAATAGGTTTAGCGAGAGCATTTATAACACGACCCAAGTAAGCCTCGCTCACGGGTATCTGAGCAATTCTTCCTGTTGCTTTTACAAAACTTCCCTCTTGTATCATCAACCCATCACCCATTAATACAATCCCGACATTTTTGGATTCCAAATTTAGAGCAATACCTCTAGTCCCTTCTGCAAATTCAACTAATTCACCTGACATTATTTCACCAAGACCTATAATACGAGCAATCCCATCCCCAACTTGAACTACGCGACCGATATTCTCAATCCCTACTTTCCTATTATATTGTTCAATACGTTCGCGGAGAATTTTATTAATTTCGTCTACTCGAAGGGTTGCCATTAGTGTTTCTTGAATCTTTTTTTTTCGGAAGCAAGGGGAAAAATAATGCCTAAATTCTAAACGAAAGTAGAAGTTCAAGGCCTAATAAATTTAATTATTTCTTCCATTCTATGGCCCCGAGAATGCCAATATTAGCACGAATCGTACGAAAATGTAACTCGGTATTCAAACAACTATTCAGAGTTCCTAGAGCTCCTTGTACGGCTTGTTGGAAAACTCGCTGTCGAACCTGATTCATCGCCCTTTGTTTTTCAAAAAGAAGGGTTTCGTTTTTAGACTTTTCTAATTGTTCCAAACTAGTAGAAGTAGCATTAATCAAATTTTCCTTTTCTCGTTCTATCTCAGAGTATCCATTCATTCGATACTCATCTGCTTCTAGTTCGACTTTCTCTAATCGAAGCCGAGCTTTTTCAAGTTGTTCAAGGGTCGCTCTACGTAATTCTTCCGAATTTCGAATAGTACTTAAGATCCTCTGTTTTCGATTATCTAATAAATCTTTTAATGAAAGTGGATTATCTTGCTATTAAGTTTACAACTTTTATGATCTCTTCCCGAACCAAACAAGAATCTTTCGATTCATTTGGCTCTCACGCTCCTTTTTTTCTTTTTTGCTATGTATTAATTATGTTCCATATCTTTTTTTTATATAATGTAATGAGCCTATCCTCTATCCCCTCTTTTCTGTTTGTATTTCAATATACCGAAATTTATATAAAACTAGATAAATATTAAGAGGACTCTTCCGACTAGATAAAAATCATCATGGTCAGCAAAGTTGTTTCTTTATTTGTGTTTGCTCTGTTAGTTAATAATTTCAATTTCATTAAGAAAAACTAACTAAATAAATTGAAAATGAAAATTGATAGAATTCTTTTTTTTCTTCAAATCCAAAAAAATTTTCTTTTTTTATACATAGGTTGTCGATTCGGCATTGAAAAAAGGGCAGGGCGCCCCTCTAGTAAATAGTTCAAACCATTTTATCGATATGAGTGTTCTATATCAGATAAATTCTACACTAGCTATTTCCTGTTTAAAGCATTTCGATACTAATACTAATATAGTTGTAGAAAGAGTACCCCTTTTGCCTGGACTTCAAGCAGTTTAGCTTTAACCGTGTTAATGGTCTCGTATTATTGGTCTATAGAGAATCAAAGTAAATTTCCCAATTAGTCGCGAAATGCTACGGTTCTTCCATATGATTTCTGAAGTTATTCAGAAGTAATTCGTCGAGATCGTGCACCTTTTCTTAGTTATCCAAAAATAAAAAATATTCTAAAGTGCAGCTGGATAGATCCAATCTATTCTTGAAATAAACAACTCGCACACACTCCCTTTCCAAAAAAAATCAATACACCAACCACTACAGTTAGATTTATTAGATTTGTTGCTAAAATATCGGTATTAAGCCCGAAACTCCCTGCGAATGGCCAGTGAGCTAAAAAAACGAAAAAATAGGTTACATTTTTCATATGCTCTCCTCTTATAGATAGGACGAATAAAGAAGAAAGTTTTTCGATCACTTACTTCGTTGGCCCTTTTTTGATCAGTTTTTTTAATGCAATTTTTTTTAATGCAAATAGATTCAATCTAATAATTTGTTTTAGATTAATTCTTAGGTCTCGTTTGATCTGTGAAAGATTTCCTTTGTTGAAATGCTCCCAAAATTCTTAAAATAAAAGGAAAAATATTTTCCACTGTCCTAAACTAAGGACGGGAAGGAAGAGGGCAAACATATCCTCTAAATTGATCATGCTCAAATCAGCCCTTTCTGAGGTACCCGGGGTATTGTCTGTCCCGATCAATAAATAATTCCCGGAATAATAAAATAAAAAGGAGTAAATTATTGATATACTTGGAATTATAGAAGCAAATACCAATTTACTAAAAAAAGCAAAAAGGATCTAACTCAAAGGACTCCTTTTCTTTTTTAGGATTAAACAAAAGGGTTCGCAAATAAAAGGGCTAGTGCCACAACTAGTCCATAAATTGTTAAAGCTTCCATAAAAGCTAGACTAAGCAATAAAGTACCTCGTATTTTCCCTTCTGCTTCTGGCTGTCTCGCAATACCTTCTACAGCTTGTCCTGCAGCAGTACCTTGACCAACTCCAGGCCCAATAGAAGCAAGCCCTACGGCCAATCCAGCAGCAATAACGGAAGCAGCAGCAATTAGTGGATTCATGGTGAGTTCCTCGTGTAAAAAAAAAGAAATGGTTAAGGATACAATCAACCAAGAAATGATTACTTCTAACTTCTTAAGCTCTATTAGGTAGAAGTAACTAAAAGATACAAATTGAAATGATAATCTAAATCGTACGAACTACTTCAAGATCTCGTTTTTAGTTTCTAATCATTAAAAATTTGTGTAAATCCAAAAGATTCTTATTATTCCATTTCTCTTTCTTTCCAACCACCCATTCTTTAATTCCACCCTTTTTTTACTCTTCGATATCCTTGAGTTCCCTTTTTTTCCCTTCATCTAATCCATAATAAAAGACAAAATACAGGAAGAACCCCTATTGAAATCGAAGTAATCCAAATCCAATAGGAATCAAATCAAGATATACAATTGCTAACAATATGCTGCATAGAAGTGGATATGCAATCCAATTCCATATAGAAGGGAATTCTATATATCGGATTAGATAATGAATCTAACTTAGGAAGAAAAAAATCCCATATACATATGTTTGTTCTATTTTGTTTGCATATTTTCTCATTTTCTATTGAATCCGATTCCAAAATCATTCCTTAGAAAGCCACATAAAACATGGCTGCCTTATAGACATTAAGGATAGAGATTTAACCTGATTACGCCCCCCTGAATGCATATATACTTTAACAATTCCGTAATAAAATCTAGTTTATTTTCTCTCCTACAACTTTAAGTTGTATATTCATACACATTTCGAACTATTAGTTTTCCAACAAGAAGGATTATCTGGAACCATACATGAATTGGGCTAAGCTAAAAAAAAAGACTATTTCGAAAACTAGTCAATTCAATGATGACCTTCCATGGATTCACCTATATAGGCTGCGGCTAACGTTGCAAAAATAAGAGCTTGAATACCGCTTGTAAATAATCCAAGAAACATGACCGGTATAGGGACTATTAAGGGGACTAATGAAACAAGAACAACAACAACTAATTCATCTGCCAATATATTTCCGAAAAGTCGAAAACTAAGCGATAATGGTTTTGTGAAATCTTCTAGGATGTTAATGGGTAAAAGGATTGGGGTTGGTTTAATATATTTCTCGAAATAACTCAATCCTTTTTTGCTAAGACCAGCATAAAAATATGCCGCTGATGTTAGTAAAGCTAAAGCAACAGTAGTATTTATATCATTCGTGGGCGCTGCTAACTCCCCATGGGGTAACTCTATAATTTTCCAAGGTAAAAGAGCACCTGACCAATTCGAAACAAAAATAAAAAGGAACATAGTTCCAATAAAGGGAACCCAGGGACCATATTCTTCTCCAATCTGAGTTTTACTCAAGTCTCGAATAAACTCAAGGACATATTCGAAGAAATTCTGACCATCGGTCGGGATGGTTTGTGGATTCTGAACAGCTATGATAACCGAGCCTAGCAAGATAGTAATTACGACCCAAGAAGTGATGAGTACTTGAGCATGAATTTGGAAACCTCCTATTTGCCAATAGAAGTGTTGGCCTACTTCTACACCCGATATATCGTATAACCCCTGGAGTGTTTTAATGGAACATGGTGTAATATTCATATTGTCCTCTGATAAAAATTGAACTTCAAAAAAGGAATTCTTTTGATTCAACCATCTCTTTCTCAACTCAGCAACTTGAAGTATTAATCTTATATTTAGGATACCAAGAAATCACATCAGATCATAATATATATCAATACCCTCTAATATATATCAATATTTCCCTTCTTTTATCTATGCAAAACAAAAAAGAATAGTAACTGATCCCATAAATCCACGCAGTTGCTCAAGAATTAACTATTCTTCTTAATTCTTCTTAATCTTAATCAACGATTTCTTATATAGAGAGAACGGCCCTCACAAATTGCAAATACTAATTTGTTAAGAATCAATCGAATTGAAGTCATAGTGTCATCGTTGGCAGGAATCGATATATTCGCGAGATCCGGGTCACAATTTGTATCGACTAAAGAAATAGTAGGAATCCCCAAAACGGCACATTCCCGAAGAGCTATATACTCTTTTTGCTGATCAAGGACGATCACAATATCAGGCAATCTCGTCATATATTTGATCCCGCCGAGATATCTTTGCAAGGTAGATAATTTTCTCTTTAAGATTGCCACATCTCTTTTTGGGAGATGGTGGAATTTTCCCGTCTTTTCTTCTGCTCTTAAGTCTCGAAATTGAGAAAGTCTAGTTTTGGTAATTGACCAATTCGTTAACATACCACTGAACCACTTTTTATTAACATAATGACAACGAGACCTTATTGCAGCTGATGCTACTAAATTCGCTGCTCTTTTTTTGGTACCAATAATTAAGAAGCTTTTTCCCTGACTTGCTGCATCAAAAACTAAATCACAAGCTTCTGATAAAAAACGAGCTGTTCTAGCGAGATTTGTAATATGAGTACCTTTCTGCTTTGCCGAGATGTAAGGTGCCATTTTAGGATTCCATTTCTTAATACCATGACCAAAATGAACTCCTGCTTCTATCATCTCTTTCAAATTGATATTCCAATATCTTCTTGTCATTTTTTCCACACTTCCTTTTTTTCGTCTTACCGTTACGGAATTGATTTCTTTTTGAAGATTAAGAAAGAGCCGAAATAGCTTGAAATAAATAATAATTGTTCCGATAGAACCTTCTACATTGACTTCTTTATATAAAATCAGACCTGTTAGCGTTCTAAGGTCAAAAGTCTAATTTAAATTAAACTAAAAAAAATTAAGTTATGTATCCTTAAATCGTATAAATGGGAGTAAATCGGGGTTCTGATGTCTCATAGAAATTGTTTGTTACATTAGAATTTGTTACATTAGAATCAGAAGAAACTAATTCTATGTGGAGAAACAAAATATCTCTCATTTCCGATCCGAATAGATTTTTTTTTTGAATTTCGAAATAAAGGTTCTTGTCTTGTGGGGAACCATGCACAAATTTTTGGAATCCGGTACCAACAGGTATAATCCCCCCCAGAACGACGTTTTCTTTCAGGCCTTTCAACCAATCAATACGACCTCGTAGGGCAGCTTTTGCTAAAACTCGAGCAGTTTCTTGAAAACTTGCTTCAGATATGAAACTTTGGGTATTCAGGGAAGCCCTTGTTATTCCTAATAAGATTGCCCGATAATAGATCGATTCATCCAAAGCCCGCGCTGCTCGTTCTGCTCGCAATAGTCCTATTAATTCCCCTGGTAAAAAAACATTAGACATTCCATCTTCGGAAACCCGTACTTTTGATGTTACTTGGCGTATAATAATCTCTATATGTCTATTATGAATCTGTACCCCTTGGGATCTATAAACCTTTTGAATCTTATTAACCAAAGAGATACGACTTTGAGCTATGGTTAGTTCAGCTCCAATTAAGAATCCCCAGGGAACCCCAAGAATTCTTGGTATACGCTCATTCCAATCCTTAATTCTCCTTTGGAGATTCGGCGATAGTGAATCAATTGAACGCGCTTCGAAGATTTGTTCTACTTTTGGAAGACCCTGCGTTATATCACTAGATCTCGATTTTTCATATATAAAGGTAACTAACCTATCTCCTTTGTAAATTGTTTTTCCATAATGACCATGAACAGTTGCTCCTATAGTGGCCAAATAAGGTTTAGCTGCTCTTATAACAAAAGAGTCCATATTAACAATGAAAATTTGACCTGATTTTTTTATGTGCGATTTAAATAGATATAAATTTTCGCAAATAAATTGTCCAAGGCGAATTATTGCCATTGTCTCCTCCCACGAGTTATAATGGAGAAAGTGCCAATTCAAATGGAATGGATCCAACACGATGTTACTGTCGAAATTTGAAATCCTTTTATTTTCATCTAGTAAAGAGTATTTAAGTCCTTGAAGTGCTTGGAAGATTTGTTTCAAATTGTCATTGTCAAGGAACAAGTATTTTTTTAACAAGATCCGATTATGCGTTAATAAATAGTAAGATGAAGAAAAATTCGATGTACTAGGTACAATAACGCCTAAGAGCCCCAAAATATCTCTAATAGGAATTCTAGGATGCGATTCTTTTACCGGATTGGGATATTTCGAATTCTCGAATAAACCAATTCGCGAACAGTTGGATGCCGACAAAATCATCAAAGACGGGTATTCTTTATTTCGATTCAACAAGGTTCCAATAGTTTTTTGATGTTGGCTAAGTGATTGAATCTTCGCCTTGTAATAAAAGGAATTGGTATTGTTGCGATTTAAACTATTATGGGGAATGGGCCCTGCACTTGTCATATCATACCTTCTTCGTGTATACGAAATAGTAGACTTGACTAACTCAATTCTTAGGAACTCGCGAATCAGATCATTTGTTTTTACCTCAACAAGGGAAGCACGAGCCCCCTCTTTTTCTTCTTGTTCCCAATTCACTACTAAGCAAGTTCGAACGAATTGACTATTTGTGTGATAAATTCTTTGAGTTAACTTGCTATTTTCATGAGAAATAAAATTGACAAGTCGAAGTTGGAGATTATCCTCTTCTTGCAGGAGATCTTGCGGGAAAAGTTTTGCGAAATTTCTCCCTTCGTTCATTTCATATGCGACTGCAGGTCGAACTGAAATAAAATATTTTTCCTTGCTTTTGAGAATTTTTTTCCGTTGAACATAAACCCAATTTTTCCTTTTTTTTGATTCTTTAAAATCTTTTTTTTCTCTTTCTGGTGGTATCAAACTGCCACCTAATATCTTATCTGCCTCTTCAAGAAAATGAATATCTCCGGAAAAAATTTTGAGTTCCGTATGGCTTTTTTTTCTCTTCACTCGGACCAATCCACCTAATCGACTTCTTGTATTTTTTGTGAGTTGTGTATCCACTCCAATAATACTATTGTCAAGTACCTTTAGGGATGAGGATCTCGGCAAGATATGGAGTTCTTGAAGAATGAAAAAAAACCGCTCTACTTCTTTTTGGTATTTTAGACTAAATTCTTTTGTTCCCCGATGCTCAATAAAACCCTCTTTTTTTAACATAGAATCTTCCTCTGGGCTCCCATATTCATCCTCTGAGTCTTCCTCTGAGTCTTCTTCTGAGTCTTGTTCTAAAGTCCCATATTCGTTCTCTGATCCATCTTCAGGGCTCCCATATTCTTCTTCTGAGTCTTCCTTTAGAGTTCCATATTCGTCCTCTCGGGTGTTATATTGGTTCTCTGAGCTCCCATATTGTTCTCCTGAGTCTTTCTCTAGAGTCCTATATTCGTACTCCAGGCTCCCATATTCATCTTCTAGAGTTTCATATTCGTTCTCTAGAGTCCTATATTCGTCTTCTAGAGTTTCATATCCGTCCTCTCGGGTCCTATATTCATTCTCTGAGCTCTCATACTCATATTCGTTCTCTGAGTCTTTCTCTCGAGTCTTATACTCTTCCTCTCGGATCCGATATTCTTCCTGTAGGGTCCTATATCTAAATTTAACAATTCCAAAACCCTTTTTATCTTTTCTGTATCGTGGATCGTCAAAATAAGCAAAAATAGTATTTTTACGTAAAACACCCATAAAGGGTATTTCCATCGAAATCCCCAAACAAGATATTAGCTCTTTCTCTTCTTCTTGATGATATTGTAATGGAATGACGAACCTATTTCTTCTCTTTTTCGCTAACAAATCCGAATTCTCTTGAAGAATAGAAGGATAGATAAAATTCCAATGACTGTTGGACACGATTCGATTTGGCGTTAAATAATCAAGAATTTCCCGATCTTTTTTATCAAAAGTATCCAACAGTCTATGGCTTACTTGATCATTAACCATTGAGAGGTCAAAGATATATCTTTCGTCAACAGAAAAAGAAAAAGTATTAATTTGATCTTGATCCTTGTGGAGCGAAAAAGATGCTATAGTAGATCCGCCCATACTTACTGACAATATCCATAAATGGCTTGTTTTTGGTAATCGACGAAGATTACCATATTGATATTCTGGCGCATGGTAAACATCAGTACTCCAGTGCATTTCCCCGTCTGATTCGGAATAAATATGCTTTTGTACCTTTTCTTTAAAATGCAAAGTGGACGTTCCGGCACGAATCTCCGCAATTACTTGCTCGGATTCTACATATTGATCATTTTGTACTAGAATCAAGCTTTTTAATGGAATATTCACACTATGTAGAATAGCCTGACTCTGAATAGTTACATGCAAGTCTATATAGCATAGAAAAGCAGGCTGCCCATGACGGGTACGTGTGGGGTGAACCAAATCCTCATTGAATTGGATTTTTCCATTCGAGGGGGATCGTACAAGGTCGGCAGTACCCCCCGTGAATACTCCGCCTGTATGAAAAGTTCTTAATGTTAGTTGAGTCCCGGGCTCCCCAATCGATTGACCCGCAATAATACCTACAGCTTCCCCCAACTCGACCAGATCGCCATGAGTGGAACTCCGCCCATAACATAATTGACAGATCCAAGATGTGCTCCGGCAAGTAAAAGGAGTTCTAATATATATTGGTTGTGCTCGAAACGGTTGTGCTCGAAAGGCTGTTATGAATCGATTGACTAATCCAATTCCAATATCTTGATTTCGAGCAGCAATGCATCGTAAACCGATATATATATCGTCTGCTAATACACGACCAATTAGTGTTTGGACAAAAAGTTTTTCCGTCATCCCTTTTTGAGGACTCACAGAAATACCTCGTATAGTACCACAATCTCTTCTACGCACAATAATATGTTGAACTACTTCAACAAGTCTACGTGTAAGATATCCAGCATCCGCTGTTCGTACAGCAGTATCTACAACCCCTTTGCGGGCTCCGTAGCAGGAAATTATATATTCTGTCAAAGAAAGTCCCTCGCGTAAATTGCTTTGAATAGGTAAATCAATCATTTGTCCTTGAGGATCCGCCATTAACCCTCTCATACCTACTAATTGGTGTACCTGGGATGCATTTCCTCTGGCTCCTGAAAAAGACATTAGATAGACTGGATTAGAAGGATCCGTTATCCGAAAATTCGAATTCATTTCTTGTTTCAAATATTCACTTGTAGCATACCATATTTCAACGGATTGGCGTAATTTTTCTACCGCGTGTACAGCCCCATAATAATAGTGTTTCTCCAAAAGAAAACTCTGTTGTTCCGCGTCTTGGACTAACCATCCTTTAGAGGGTATTGTTAAAAGATCCTCGATTCCTAAAGAAATCGATGTAGTAGTGGCTTGATGGAAGCCCAGAGTCTTTATTTGATCCAGTATATGGGATGTATATCCCATTCCAAAATGATCTATTAATCTGCTAATAAGTCGTTTCATAGCAGTTCCGTCTATCTCTTTATTATGAAAGACCAGGTTGGCCCGTTCCGCCATACATAAGTACCCCCTTTTTGGCTGAGTAGGATTCGACAATTGCTGAGTAGGATTCGACAATGGGCCTGAGTCAGTGATTCGAAAACTTAACTTACCCCCTTTTCCCATGGATTTGCGCGGCAAAAAAGAAGGTACTAGCGAAATCGAAATGCCCCCCGAAAAGAGCATCACCGAATCTAACTTCTAACTTCCTTGTTTAGATAGTGTTATGAATACGCTCGACTAAATCCGTGTATGGCTTCCTCTATTTCTCTATAAAAAGAAATATGCCCAAGAGTGGTTCGAATGTATATAGAACGGGTTTCTTTTTTTCTATTTCCCACTATTAGATAGTGGGCATAAATCTCATAATAAGTCCCAAAAGATTCATATTGAACTTCAATTGGAACTTCTGTTGACCCAATGACGCGTTGATCTAGTTTCCATCGAAGCCACAAGGGACTGTTTAAACCAATTCGTTTCTGTCTATAAGCTCCCAGTGCATCATAGGAACTAAAAAAATGGGGTTCTTTATCCTTCGTATACTTATAATAATTCTTATTATTGTATTTTACTTTTTTATTTGAATAGTTTCCGCAACTATTATATCTGTTTGCACAAATACCGCGACGGCTTCCAATCGTTAATACATAAAGTCCGATAAGCATGTCTTGGGTTGGCACGCAAATAGGATCTCCAATAGCGGGAGACAGGAGATTCATATGAGAAAACATAAGTAAACGGGCTTCCGCCTGAGCTTCCAAGGATAAAGGTAGATGAACAGCCATTTGATCCCCATCAAAGTCTGCATTGAAACCCTTACACACTAATGGATGTAAACAAATAGTACGCCCCTCTACTAAAGTGGGTTGGAAGGCTTGTATGCCTAATCTATGCAGGGTAGGTGCTCTGTTCAACAGTACAGGATGCCCCCGCATAACTTCTTGAAGTATTTCCCATACAATGGGTTCCTTTTCCCAAATTTTCCTTTTAGCAATCCTAACATTAGAAGTAGCGCGTTTCGTGATTAAATCGCGAATTACAAATAGCTGAAAAAGCTTTATTGCTATCTCTAGAGGTAATCCACATTGATGTAATGAAAGCGAAGGACCCACAACAATGACAGAACGCCCCGAGTAATCGACCCGTTTCCCAAGCAGAGTCTCGCGAAACCTTCCCTCTTTACCCTCAATTACATCTGAAAGTGACTTGTATATTTTATTGTGACCATTCCTCGTCAGTTGCCCGCGGGATCCACTATCAAGAAGTGTATCCACAGCTTCTTGTACCAATTTTTCCTGGCACATTACTAAATCTGTTGGCGCTAATTCACTTCTTTTTAATAGATAGGCAAGGTTGTTGTTCCGACGGATAACTCTCTTATAAAGTTCATTAATATCCGAAGTCACTACTTTATCCCCAGACCTATAAACAATGGGTCTCAATTCGGGAGGAAGAACCGGTAATAAGCACAAAATCATCCATTCTGGTTCTACATTTGTTTGAATAAAATGTTTCGCCAATTGCATGCGTCTAATCAAAAAAACTTTTCTTATTCCTCTTTTTCTATCTTCCCATTCATCTCCACTATACCCCTCGTCTTCTAATTCTTTCCATTCAACCAACGAATTCTCTATAATGATTCGCAAATCCAAATCCGCTAATTGTTCTCTAATAGCACCTGCTCCTGTCGCAATTTCCCGATTTCGAAATGTTGCAAAGCCTGGGGTAGAAAAAAAGGGGGAAATGCTATGGTTACAGGATGAAATTTCATCTTCGAATAAACCTCGTAATCGTAAGAAAGTAGGTTTTTTAGCGCTGGGCCTAGCAAAAGAGAAATCGCTGTATACTAAGCCCTCCAATTTCTTAAGGGGTTTATCTAAAAGATTCGCGATATAACTAGGAAGACCCTTCAAATACCACACATGAGTCACCGGACATGCCAGTTTGATGTATCCCATTTGATATCTTCGTATCCGAGAATCAACAAATTCTACCCCGCATTTTTGGCAAAATCTTTCGTCTTCGTTTTCAGCTACGCTCGCTCGAGAATTTCCACAAGCACAAATTCCGCTTTTTATGGGTCCAAAGATTCTTTCGCAAAACAATCCATCTTTTTCTGGTTTATCGGTTTTATAATGAAAAGTGGAGGGCCTTGTGACTTCGCCAACGACTTCCCCATTAGGTAAGATTTTGTTAGCCCAAGCCTTTATTTGTTGGGGGGAAACGAGTCCAATTTGAAGTTGTTTATGTTTATATTGGTCAATCATAAAATAGAAATAAGAAAAGAATTTATATTTATGCCGATCAAACATCCTCCTTATTAACCTTAAAATTCTTCTCAGATACAAGGAAATGGTTCAGTTCTAGAGCCAAAGATCGTAGTTCTCGAACGAGCACTCGAAAAGATTCTGGAGGATCCTCGTGATTAGGCACTCTTTTTCCCCAAATCGTAGCATTAAGTATTTCTTGGCGAGCTATAAGATGATCAGATTTATAAGTAAGTATTTCTTGTAAAATATGAGCAACACCAAATCCTTCTAAAGCCCAAACTTCCATTTCTCCTACTCGTTGTCCCCCTTGCTTGGCTCTTCCTCGAACGGGTTGTTGGGTAACAAGCGAGTACGGCCCAGTAGAACGTCCATGGATTTTCTCATCAACTTGATGAATTAATTTTAAGATATAGGACTTCCCTATTAGAACAGGTTGTTCGAAGGGATCTCCTGTTCTTCCATCAAATATTCTGCTTTTTCCCGGGTACTCGGGTTCAAATACCCATGGATTTTTTGTTTGTTTACTGGCTTCATATAATTCTGAAAACACAAGTTTTCTTGAAGCTTCTTGCTCATATCTCTCATCAAAGGGTGCTATTCTATAATGTTTCTTTAGCAGATCCCCTGCTAATCCGAGCGAGCTCTCAAATATTTGTCCCACATTCATTCGTGAGGGTACTCCTAAGGGATTGAAGACCATATCAACAGGCGTTCCATCTTGCAAATAGGGCATATCTTGCCTAGGTAAAATTTTGGAAATGATCCCCTTATTCCCGTGTCTTCCGGCTACTTTATCCCCAACTTTAATTTCACGTTTCTGTAAAATATATACACGAATCATTATGTCGAGGGGGTCCCTCTGGATCCATTTCACATCGATAACGCGCCCTCTTCCACCTATAGGTAGTTTGAGAGAAGTTTCTTTTGAAGTGGATACCTCAAGACCAAAAATGGCCCGTAATAATCCAGCTTCCGCGATATACGACGATTCACTCGCTATCTGAGGCGTTAATTTACCTACTAAAATATCACCAGTTTCTACCCAGGATCCCAACCTCACAACTCCATTTCTGTCCAAATTACGGAGTAAATGTTCTTCTAGATGTGGTATTTCTTTAGTGATTTTTTCAGCAGAGCCTTGGCTTGTCGTATCTGTCTGAATTTCATATTTTCGAATGTGAAAAGAGGTATAAATATCCTCACATACCAAACGTTCGCTAATTAGTACTGCGTCTTCAAAATTGTAACCCTCCCACGGCATATAAGCTACTAAAATGTTTTTTCCTAAAGCAAGTTCCCCACCAACTGTAGCTGCTCCCTCCGCTAAAATTTGCCCTTTTTTAAAGGATTTACCCTGTGGAACCCGGGGTTTTTGGTGCATACAAGTATTTTTGTTAGAGCGCCGATGGGCAACTAAAGGAATACTTATAATCTTCCCACTACTTGTTGATAAAAGGATCTTGTGACTTTCACTAGAAATGATCTTTCCCTCGCGTTCGGCTATAACGGAAACCCTAGAATCTAGAGCTGTTTGGCGTTCCAATCCAGTTCCAACAACGCACTTCTCGGACCGAGAAAGTGGAACTGCTTGGCGCTGCATATTAGAACTCATTAAAGCCCGATTCGCATCATTATGCTCAATAAAAGGAATAAGAGAACCTCCAATAGAAAAATATTGTAAAGGAAAAATACTTCTAACATGAATCTGTTCCCATGCAATAGTTAGGAATTCTTGACGGTATCTAGCTGGAACAACCTGGTCTTCCTGAATACCTTGATTCAAGGATAAAGAATTTCCTGCTGCTATCATATAATATTCATCTCTATTTGGTGATAAATAAACCACCTGTCTCTCTTTTTTTTCTTTTGCTTTTTCCGATATTTCATAAAACGGACTCTCTATAGATCCCCACCAGTAATCAATTCTCGCATGAATTGCTAAGGATCCAGTAAGTCCAACATTGATTCCTTCGGATGTGTCAATTGGACAAATACGCCCATAGTGGCTCGGATGAATATCTCGGCTCCTAAAACTTGCAGTTCTCCCCGTCAACCCTCCAGGACCCAAACAACTCACTTTTCGCCCATGAACCGTTTGTGTCAACGGATTGGTTTGATCAAAAACTTGAGATAAGGGGTATGTACAAAAAAAGGTCTCATAAGTTGTTATTAATAAAATCGAAGTTGAAGTTGGAGTTACCAAAGTTTGTGGAGTCGGTTTCGATTGACGTATGAATACTCTACGGATAGTTTTTTGAACCGCATGTTGTAAACGGCCAAGAGCCTGTCCGAATTGATCTTGTAACAGATCCGCAACCGAACGAATACGTTTATTTTTCAAGTGATTCATATCGTCATCGTCAAGTATACCCGTTTCAAATTTCATTCCAATCAAATGATCCGTAGCAGCCAATACATCTCGTGGTAACAAGAATGTATTGTTCTGAGGTATATCAAGATTCAGTCTACGATTCATATTTCGTCGACCAACTCTTCCTAATTCACATTTTTGTTGAAAAAATTTCTTTTGTAATTCCTCACATAAGGACCCCGAAAATACCAGGTCCCCACCTACACAAGCAAATTGTTGATAAAACTCCAAAATAGCTTTTTCTTTTGACTCAATCCTCTTCTTCTCCTTAGCATTCGGGAAAGACAAAAAAATTTCGGGGTAGGAAACATTATCTAAAATTTCTCTTAGATTCAAACCCATAGCTGATGATAGAACTAAAATGGATATCTTTTGTTTTCTACTCACGCGAGCCCATATCCTTTCTTTTTTATCAATTGCTAATTCCGATCTTCCTCCCCAATCTGATATTATAGTCCCGGTGTATATAGAAATTCCCTTGTGGTCTAATTCCGAGCGGTAGTAAATGCCAGGACTTAGCAATATTTGATTGATCACAATTCGGTATATTCCATTTATTATAAAGGTTCCTAAGGAATTCATTATAGGAATGTTTCCAATAGAAATGGTTTGCTTTTGCACATCGAAACCAAAAATTAATCGCGAAGATACATAGAATTCAGAAGAATAGGTGAGTGATTCATAGACAGCATCCCTTTCTTTTATCACGGGTTCTAGCAATTGATACTCTTTCGCAAATAATTGAAATGCAATTTCGTGATCTGGATCTTTAATTGTTGGAAACTTCTCAAGTTCTTCTGCCAATCCTTGATTAATGAACCTACAAAATCCCTCGAATTGGACCTGACTAAATCCAGGTATTGTGGACATTCCCTCATTTCCATTCCGGAGCATTTTAATCTTCAGTTTCCTATTTATCGAAGAAAAATTCCATTATCAGCTCACTCTTCATCAATCCCTACGGATCAATCTAGCAATCATGGAATCTATATTCCGTTTACTGAATCACATGAAATTCTAGGGAACTCCACATACATATTTCATATATGTATTTCATACATATGAATCGAGACAATTTTTACGAAAATTTGAATTTGGCAGGGTTAGAAATGGAATGAAAATGAATTGATAAAACAGTCCTAGAAAAAAATTCTTCCACTTAAACTTTCCAATATTCTAATCAGATTGGATAGGAAAGATTTTTAGTTTTATCTCCTTTCTATGAAAGGGATAAATCATAATAATTTATAAGCACCAGAAAGTTTTACTTTAGTTCGATTTAGAATAGCACGCTTAGTTTCATTTTCAAAAAGAATTTGAAGGTTCTTTTTTGTTTCGTATCGTATAAGTACTTGCCAATCTAGTTATCCACCTATCCACATATCCTTTCTTTTATCGTAATTTCACTTGGATGGGCCAAGAAGTATCGTAATTTCACTTGGATGGGCCAAGAAGGGCGGGCCTTAATCTATATCTGAGCAAATTTCCTCTTTTTTTATTTAAGATATTTAATGCAATGAAAAATTAAAGCACGATTCCCCATAGGGATATGTACATAAGGGGGGATCCTTAGATAATAATATAATGCTGTTCGGATCTGAAGTTTACCTATATACAGATTAGGAAAACATTTATTCTATTTTATTATGCCATTAAAAGGAAAGGGGGAAGAGAATATCGATTTCATAGTCGTTCACTACTGCAATTCAAAAAATAAAAAGAAAATTCTAGTTAATGGTTCCAATTTGTTCTGAATTTTCCAGCCTGTGACTGGAAATTCACTTTTTCTTCTTTGTCATCTCGATAGAATAGAAAGAAAAGGGAAGTTTTCCAGTGTTAGCAATGTGTGTTTTAAGACGGAATCCGTCGAGGAGAATAAGCGGAACAGGATCCAAAAAAGCAGAAATCTATTTTTTGAAAAATATTGGAAAAAGGTAAATAGAATTAGATTCAAAATAAAAGAAAAGGGTTTTTAGTAAGAAAATGTGGATGAATACTTGTTCTTTTCTCGATTTTAGATCGGATTTTTGGCGGCATGGCCAAGTGGTAAGGCAGGGGACTGCAAATCCTTTATCCCCAGTTCAAATCTGGGTGCCGCCTGATGAATAAAATACTTAGGATTATAGTGCTGATCAAACTCGACAAATTCGTACCCCCCCATAAATTGGGGCAGGCGAGTAACTACGTCTGGCGATACCAGGTTTTGAGAATTTATATTATAGTTCTATCCTTAAACTCGGGTTTGTTTTGGCAGCAGTGGCCCAAAGGACTACCAATAGGGATAAGGTAGCGTTTCCTTATTCTTTTTTTTTATTAAAATTCAGTCGATTCCGAAATTTAAAACTACGAGGCTAAGATATCAGAAATCCTTGTATCCAAAAGGCCCTAAGGGACATTCTTTCAATCTAAGATTGAAGAAGGGAGTTCGCGAAGAAGAAGAAATATAAAGACTTCCTAATTATCAGACATTTTTTTTTATCGTACATCTTATGCTACCTACATACACTAAAGTAAAGGCTAATGATTCTGGCGAGAATCAGATTGAATAGGCTGATCAAAAATCAATTTCGGAATTGTGGATAAGGTTTTCTCACTCTTTCATAGAAAGATATAAAGCGGGGCAGTAGGGTTTAGGTCAAAAAAATAAGGTAGGTATCCAATAAATATTTAGCTATCCTAATTTTATGGTATATTCTGACGTCCTTTGCTTATAAAGGGGTGGTAACAAAAGGAAGAAAAAATCTCTCTATTCCCGGGTCTTCTATTCAAGACACCTCCTATACTCTTTTTAGGGAAAAGGCTATGTATCGTATTTATACTTAATATTCTCCAATTCTACTATAAATCAAATCTCATATAAGAATTTGTTAGGAGTAAATTGCTTTAACCAATTCTTCCTTATTCTTAAGGCAGAATGGCCTTTTGACTCTTTACCCTTGATTCCACTATGATTATTGATCAATAGTGGAATAATTCCTTTATAGAAATAGGAGAGATAATTTACATGGATATAGTAAGTCTCGCTTGGGCTGGTTTAATGGTAGTCTTTACATTTTCTCTTTCGCTAGTAGTATGGGGGAGAAGTGGACTCTAGGGATACTACTAATTGAGTAGTCGAATTGGAGTATCAACTCTGTTCTTTAATTGATCATTTTGCATTAATCATTTTGCCAAACTTTTTTTCTCTATTTCTTTAGTTTTGTTTCAAGATTTAAGAAACTCTTTCTTAAAAGAGTCGTTCTATTCTACTAGAAATTCCACATAGAAGAGAAAGCGCGATTATAGTAATTCATAATTTCTACTAAAAATAACGAGTCAAAATAAAATTCTATACATAAGAAAATTGGACTTTCTTACACGAAGCTATTCATAACATATCGAACATTTTCCATTTAGACTCTTTTCTTATTCTTAGGATAAATTTGATGTTCTTTTTTTTTTTTGAAGGATCCCTCGTGAAGCATCTCGAGGCATTTTTAAGCATGAAAGATTCGCAGGTTTTTCCTTTTACTTTTTTTCTTTTATTATAGTCTATTCTCATATTATTTTTCTCCCCCTCTGTGGATTTTTTCAACGAAGAATTGTCTTCGATTTTTTTATTTTGACTTATTCGATTTTTTTATTTTGACTTATAAGTGGATGCAGTGAAAAAAGAAGTTGAATTAGGCTGCTATTTCAATATACTAATTTATTCTATGTAGATTTAAGATAATATAATAGATGGAATCTTAAAGTGTGGTAGAAAAAACTATATGTAGTTTTTTCTACCACACTTTAAGATTCCAACCAGATCCTTTCATTTAAGACTTTTTTATTTTAATCCCTTTTTCATTTCTTCAATGATTAATTGGAATTCCAATTAATCATTTTGGCTGGCCGTTTTTACATAAATAATAAGTAAAAAGGCAGTAGGAACTAGAATGAACAATGCAGTAGCAATAAATGCGAGAATATTGACTTCCATAACTTCTCTATTCTTTTTTTTTCACAATAACTCGGGATGTAATCCCTTGGAGAGGAAAAAGGAGTATCCTGTAAATTCAAGGGCAGGACTTGCATTCTCATAATACTGAATCAATTCAATATTATGAATATTGGGATCTATCAAATCAATTCATGGTTGATAGTGGAATACTATAACATAGAAAGATCCCTTATCCATACTAAGACCAAAATAGGTTTTTGATTGGATTCAGAACCCCCTCCAGTTTTCATCCTTTTCCACTTTTGCTTTTCTATTTTCTATATGTATAAATGTATAACCCCGAATCTTTCTTATCTTAGTATTATCCAATTTCCCTTCCTTTTCTTATAGTTATACATACAATTATGTATGTATTACATGACCGACTTTCTAGGGGTCACATAGACATCCAAATAAACAGTAGAAATGAGATCAAGAAAAGAGGATCTTAAGTAAAAAAGATCCACTATTATTTTCATTTAGGAAAAAGAACGTTTGTTTGGTTTTTATTTTATTAGGTTACTATCAATATCTCCTTTTTGGGGTCTAAAGATGACAACAGATCCATAAAAAAAGGACTCGGCAAATGGACTGAGAATGAGGTGGATTCTTTCCAATTATTCATTGAACATACACAAACAAAGTTGGAACTAAAAAATAGAAGGGATGTGGTTTAACCCCCAAAAAGGAACTAATTATAATAAACGTATTCTCGAATAATAAACGAATACGATTTATGTATGGATTCTGGGTTAAATCCCAGTACTATAATTATACTAATCCACGTATGATATCTACGTCTTTTCTTATCAACCGCGAAGTAGTAAAAAAATTCCTATACTGCTCTCTTTTTACTGAGAAATGCAAAATAAAAAAAGTAAAGTAAAGTAAGGGCGCCCCTATAGATATTTGATCTTGCCTCTTATCCCCCCTTTTTTCAGGGAAATTTTTGATGAAAAAGGGAAAGAGAAATTTGCCCTTTCATTGAACTCTAGTTCGGGACTGACGGGGCTCGAACCCGCAGCTTCCGCCTTGACAGGGCGGTGCTCTGACCAATTGAACTACAATCCCTGCGGGGTGTATGGTATATCTATTCTTAATATAGAACCATAAGAAGATTTGATTCGTCTGTCGTACTCTAAGAAATAGACGAATCATATTCTCCTTTATTTCTATGGATCAGATTGTTTTTTATGGAAGAAAAAAATAGATTTAGTTCATATTCACGAAGCCCTATTCACGAAGCCCTAGATTATTGGGCCGAGCTGGATTTGAACCAGCGTAGACATATCGTCAACGAATTTACAGTCCGTCCCCATTAACCGCTCGGGCATCGACCCAGGAAGAATTTATTCTAGGGTTTTTGATAATCTATGACTAACCTCTTTTTATAATACTCCCTACCCCCAGGGGAAGTCGAATCCCCGCTGCCTCCTTGAAAGAGAGATGTCCTGAACCACTAGACGATAGGGGCATCAATAGACGATAGAGCCATATACAACCATTCGTCATTATATTATAATGATAGTATGAGCAGTTTTTTAGAATTGTCAATATACTCGAAGAGTATAACTAGATCAAAGCAAAGAGTCTTTCCTACTTTTTTGTTATGCTTTCATAGGATTTTTTTTTAGTTGACGGTTAGGTTAATTCACGTATTATCCCCTACTTTTTAGGGAAATTCGTTTAAAGAGTATAGAATAAGAATAGATTAATAAAAAGGATTCTAGGTTAGTTCAGTGTTTAGTGTTCAGACCAAAAATTTTGGCATCTCGCACTAAACTAAGTCATAAAATTCAAGAAAAAATAGAAATATTTTCAAAAAAAAAAAGTGAATGAATTTAGTAGAAAAGTATTTTATCAGATTCGAACCAATAACTTCCTTCTTACCATGGCATTATTCTAGCACTAAACGAAAAGCCCTTTATCGGATTTGAACCGATGACTTATGCCTTACCATGGCATTACTCTACCACTGAGTTAAAAGGGCTTTTTATTCCATTTTATTAAAGAATAAGCCACATATCGAGATCGAGATATAGAAGTTTATTCGTAGCGAGATTCAAAATCTTGAGAAAAAAAAGAAAATCTTTCATATTCTCTCTTATCACTTGTACAAAGTAGAGGTATTATATATATAAATACGTATAAGGTATAATAATAAAATACATGTTAAATAGTTAACACACTCAAAAATTATTATTAGTATCCGATATATTCGAAGAGAGTAAGTTCATAGGTATGTAAACACGATCTCGGACGACTCACCAAACCAAAAACCAGAAGTTCTTTTTTTTGAGGAGGAGAATAATTGTTAAATCGGATACAATAATGGGCCAAAAAGGCCAAAGGGGCAATAAGAAATGCTGTTAAAAAAAAGGTAGACTTTGTTTTTTTTATCTTTACGCTATTCACTTTTCACGTGCTCAAAATGTTCTGCAGAATTAGGGGCTGGCAGAATTAGGGGCTGGCGGATCTTATAATGAGAACTTTTTCCATTTATGTTTTATTTCCGCTAATTCTAATTTGGTGGGGTATAAAGGAATTTGCGCTCTTCATATATCCATAAGGTTGGGTATTAATTTTCAGTGATATACTTCTTATCTGTTTTGGTGAGAGATTGAAACAATTTTAAATAGGCATCCCTTGAAAAACCTTATAGTTTAAAACTTTTCAATTTCTCTTAAAAAGTTTTGGATAGATTTGTTGAAGCCTTTTTCAACAGGTACTCCTTGGAAATGCAGTACTTGAATATTCTAAAAGGATTGTGGTGCATTTTGAACAAACTAGCTTGGAGTTTTATCAACAATTTTATTCTAATGAATTTATACTGCAGAGTAGAAAAATTATTCTACTGCCTCCCCAACAAAAAAGAAAAGTAAGAAAGGGATTTGTGGGAACTGTATTGTTTCCTATATCTCTTAGTATATATTGGTCGGAATAATCAAACTCTTTCTTAGAATACGATCCTAATCAAAATGCATACATTTGGTTCATACGCTATAGGCATGGTAAAAAGAGATGTATTTTACAGACTAGAGAGGGGCTATCTAAATCCTAAAGTAAAGGCCCGCAATTGAAGTACCAACTGCTCGCTGTCATGAACTTTCTCCGTTTGATTCGATAAGGTGGAATTCGCCTCCTTTTCGAATGACTACCCTTGACAAAGGGTAGCGTTGGTATCATAATCTACATGTAGCGGGTATAGTTTAGTGGTAAAAGTGTGATTCGTTCTATTAATAACTGAATTTGAAATGATATACTTAAGGCATCCTTAAGTTTTTCTATTCATATTCCAATAAAAACTTTAGTTCTTATAAAGGGTTTAATCCTTTTCCTCTCAATAGCATATTGAGGATGAATATACATTCTCGCGATTAGTATCCAAAGACTAATTGAATTTGCATGCAAAATAAAAATTCGATTATGAATACAGAGTCGCGAAGCATAATTTTGCATTGGATATTGAATAAATATGAGTAAAGGATCTATGGATGAAGATACAAAAAATTGATTTCCAATCGTAACTAAACCTTCTTTTGTTTAAAAAGGAAATGGAAGCCCAATAGCTAAAAAGATAGTTTTGGTTTACTAGAACCATCAGTATATTGTTTCAGCTCGGTGGAAACCCAACTCTTTTCCTCAAGATCTCTTGAATGAAATTAGGGAACGAAGTAAGTAGATTAGATAGATATTTAGGAGAATTTCTATCTCCTATTCTATAGGGATCATCTAAAAAGCGGAGAGCCTTGGTTCCATTCAGACAAAAAAGCTGACATAGATGTTAAGTGGTGAGAATATCCATAAAGGAGCCGAATGAAATGCAAATTTCATGTTCGGTTTTGAATTAGAGACGTTAAAAAGAATCAACCAACGTCGACTATAACCCCTAGCCTTCCAAGCTAACGATGCGGGTTCGATTCCCGCTACCCGCTCCATTCTGTATAAATTCTGTATAAAAAAAAAGACTATTCTATTTGTCTAGACATGGTAGAGACTTGTATTCAACCTTTTTCGTCTAGCTTC